CACCCATTCTTACTAAGAAACTGAAAGAAACGGAAGAAAGAGATGTAGAAAAAACTTCAGAAACGAAAGGGACTAAACAGGAACAAGAGGGATCCACCGAAGAAGATCCTTCTCCTTCCCTTTTTTCGGAAGAAAAGGAGGATCCGGAAAAAATCGATGAAACGGAAGAGATACGAGTGAATGGAAAGGAAAAAAAAAAAGATGAATTCCACTTTAAAGAGACACGATATAAAAATAGACCCGTTTATGAAACTGATTATCTGGATATGGATCGGAATCAAGAAAATTCGAAGTTAGAAATATTTAAAGAAAAAAAAAAGCTCCTCTGGTTTGAAAAACCTCTTGTGACTATTCTTTTCGACTATAAACGATGGAATCGCCCATTTCGTTATATCAAAAAGAATCGATTTGAAAATGCTGTAAAAAATGAGATGTCACAATATTTTTTTCATACATGCCAAAGCGATGGAAAAAAAAGAATATCTTTTACGTATCCACCCAGTTTGTCAACCTTTTTCGAAATGATACAAAGAAAGATGTCTCTGTTCCTAACAGATAAATTCTACTCTGACGAATTATATAATAATTGGGGTTATACTAATGAACAAAAAAGAAAAAACCTAAACAAGAAATTTATAAATATAGTCAAGACTCTTGACAAAACTCTATCTCTATATAGTAAATCCCTTATTTTGGATGTACTAGAAAAAAGAACTAGATTGGGTCATAATAATCCGAAAAAAAAATACTTACCTGAGGTATATGATCCTTTCTTGAATGGAGCATACCGTGGACAAATTAAAAAAAGGTTTTCACTTTCAATCAAAGATAAGATTTCCATACAAAATTACATACAAAGACAAAGAGGTTGGGTAAATAAAATCCACGGTCTCTTTCTTATTATTAATTATTTAGAATTTGAAGAAAAAAAAAAACCATTTGATAGAATTGATAAAAAATTATTATCAAGAGAAATGAATTTTTTCTTGAACTTAATCAATGAATTTAATGGAAAACCAACCTCACGTTTAAATTTTAAAGAATTTTATTTACTTCCTGAACAGAAACAAATAAAAATCAATTTAGATTTAGAAGTGCGAGAAAAAAAAATAAGATTTCTATTTGAAAGATTTCTAACTGATCCTAACAATAAAGCAATTAGAAACCAAGCTATTGGGGTAAAAGAAATCAAAAAAAAAGTTCCGCAATGGTCATACAAATTAATCAACGATTTGGAACAAGAGGCGGGAGAAAATAAAGAAGCTTTGGGAAGGGATTCTCAGATTCGTTCAAGAAAACGCAAACGTGTAGTGATTTTTAATCATGACATCGAAAAAACCAATGGTTATAGTAATTCCCAAGATACTAATAATAATGATGAAACAGACAACATTGCTTTGATACGTTATTCACAACAATCGGATTTTCGTCGAGACATAATCAAAGGCTCAATGCGAGCTCAAAGGCGTAAAACAGTTATTTGGAAAACCTTTCAAGCAAATGTACATTCCCTTCCTTTTTTGGACAGAATCGACAAAGACGTTTATTTTTCTTTTGATTTTTCGGAGTTGATAAAAAAAAAATTTAAAAATTGGCTATGGAAAAAGTCAGAATTACAAATTTCAGACTATGATTATAAAGAGAAAAAAGAAAAAGAAAGTACTAAAAAAGAAAAAAGAAGAGAAAATGCACGTATAGAAATAGCGGAAACCTGGGATAGCATTGTATTTGCTCAAGTAATAAGAGGTTTTGTGTTAGTAACCCAATCAATTCTGAGAAAATATATTATATTACCCTCATTGATAATAGTTAAAAATATTGGTCGTATATTATTATTTCAATTTCCTGAATGGTCGGAGGATTTAAAGGATTGGAAGAGAGAAGTGCATGTTAACTGCACTTATAATGGTGTTCAATTAGCAGAAAAAGAATTTCCAAAAAACTGGTTAATAGACGGTATTCAAATAAAGATTCTATTTCCTTTTCGTCTGAAACCTTGGCACAAATCTAAGCTTAAGCTACAAAAACTACGAAACAATTATAACGATCTAATGAAAAAAAAAGAACAACAAAATGATTTTTGTTTTTTAACAGTTTGGGGAATGGAAACTGAACTTCCTTTTGGTTCTCCCAGAAAACAACTTTCATTTTTTGAACCTATTTTTAAAGAACTCAAAAAAAAACTTATAAAATTCAAAAAGAAGTGTTTTAGAATTCTAATAATTTTAAAAGAAAGAACAAAATTATTTATAAATGTCTCAAAAGAAAGAAGAAAATGGGTTATTACAAATATTCTATTTATAAAAAAAATAATAAAAGAACTCTCAAAAATGAACCCAATTCTACTAGTTGGATTAAGAGAAATAGAACTATATGAATTGAGTGAAAGCAAAAAAGAAAAAAAATTGATAATTGATAATGAAATAATTCATGAACCGTCCATTAACATTCAATCTATAAATTGGACAACTTTTTCATTAACAAAAAAAAAAATACAAGATTTAACTGATAGAACAAACACAATTATAAATCAAATACAAAAAATTTCAAAAGACAACAAAAAAGGATTTATAAGTCCACATATAAATATTAGTTCTAACAAAATGAGTTATGATGATAAAAGAGTGGAATCACCAAAAAAGATTTTGCGGCTATTAAAAAGAAGAAATATTAGACTAATACGTAAATCAAATTATTTTATAAGATTTTTCATTGAAAGAATATATATAAATATCTTTTTATTTATCAGTAATATTCCTAGAATAAATGGACAACTTTTTTTTTATTTTTTTGAATCAAGAAAAAAAGATTTTAATAAATATAGCTCTTATAATTCCTATAATAACTATATTTACAATAATGAAATAAATCAAGAGAAAATTGATAAAACAAATCAAAATATAACGCAATTTATTTCGACTATAAAAGAGTCACTTTCTAATTCTAATATTAATAATAAGAACTTACAAACTTTTTGTGACTTATCTTATTTGTCACAAGCATATGTCTTTTACAAATTATCACAAAGCCCGGTTTTTAACTTTTTGAATTTATATAAGTTAAGATTAAGATCTGTCTTTCAATATAATGGAGCATCTCTTTTTCTTAAGAATGAAATAAAAAATTATTTCCTTGGAACACAAAAAATATTTCATTTCGAATTGAGACATAAGAACCCCCCCAATTCTGAAATAAATCAATGGAAAAATTGGTTAAAGGGTTATTATCAAAATAATTTATCTCAGTCTAGATTAGTACCACAAAAAAAAAAAAGTAGAAATAGCATAAATCAACACTCTATACCTCAAAATAACCATTTAAACAAATGGGATTCATATGAAGAAAACCCATTAATTAACTTTAAATCCGAAAAAAAAAATGTTAAAAAACAATATAGATATGATCTTTTATCATATAATTTTATTAATTATGAAGATAAGAAAAACTCGTCTATTTATAGATTACCATTACAAGTAAATCATAACCAAGCGATTTTTTATAATTACAACGAACATAAACGAAAAATCTTTAATATGCTAGTAGGTATCCCTGTCAATAATTATCTAGTAGAAGATAATATTATAAATAGAAAAAAAAGAAAGACCAATTCGGATAGAAAAGATTTTGATTGGATAATTCTCAATTTTTGTCTTAGAAAGAAGATGGATATTAGGGCCTGGATCAATATGGATAGTGACACCAACAGTAATAAATATACTAAGACTAGGGCTAATAATTATCAAATAATTGATAAAATCGACAAGAAAGGTCTTTTTTATCCCACGATTCATCAAAATCAAGAAATGAACCCATCCAATCAAAAAAAAAAACTTTTTGATTGGATGAGAATGAATGAAGAAATACTAAGTTGTCCCATATCGAATCTCGAACTTTGGTTTTTCCCAGAATTTTTGATACTTTATACTTCGTATAAGATTAAACCATGGTACATACCAATCAAATTTCTACTTTTAAATTTTAATGTAAATGAAAATGCCAGTGAAAATAAAAAAACGACAGGAAAGAAAAAACGAGATATTTTTCTATCAATATTTTCAAATGAAAAAAAATATCTTGAATTAGAAAAAAAAAATAAAAATCAAGGAGAAAAAGAATGCACAATCAAAACAGATTTTGAATCAACTCTCTCAAACCAAGAAAAAGATATTGAAGAAAATTATGTAGTATCAAAGATTAAAAAAAATAAAAAACAATCCAGGACCAACATGGAAGCGGAGTTTTATTTCTTACTAAAAAGATATTTGCTTTTTCAATTGAGATGGGACGATTCTTTAAATAAAAAAATGATCGATAACATCAAAATATATTGTTCCCTGCTTAGACCGATAAACCTAAGAGAAATTACTATAGCCTCTATTCAAAGGGGAGAAATAAATCTGGATCTTATAATGATTCAGAAAAATTTCACTCTTACAGAATTGATTAAAAGGGGAATATTACTTATCGAACCAGTTCGTCTGTCTATAAAAAATGAAGGACAATTTATTATGTATCAAACTCTAGGTATCTCGTTGGTTCATAAGAGTAAGCACACAATTAATCAAAGGTACCGCAAAAAAGGCCTTGTTGATACGAAGAATTCTGATGAATTCATTTCAAAACATCAAAAGATGACTGAAAATAGAGACAAAAATCATTATGATTTGTTTGTTCCTGAAAGTATTTTATCCCCTAGACATCGTAAAGAATTGAGAATTCTAATTTGTTTCAATTCTAGGAATAGAAATGGTATGCCTAGCAATGCATTTTTTTGTAATGAAAATAAGGTAAGGAGTCTAGTTTTGAATAAAAGCAAAATAAATCAAAATACACTAATTAAATTAAAGTTCTTTCTTTGGCCTAATTATCGATTAGAAGATTTCGCTTGTATGAATCGCTATTGGTTTGATACCAATAATGGCAGTCGTTTCAGTATGGTAAGGGTACATATGTATCCGCAATTTAAAAAAGAACTGAGCCGTGTACTGGAAAAAAGTGAAATAGGGATTGATTTTATTTACCGTACTTTATTGCGTATATGAAGACAAAAAGATGCACACATGTATTGTTTTACATTCCATTATAATACATGATAATAATTCAATGACATATCAATATCTAGAAATGATACAAAAATCTTCTTAGTTTATTGTTAAATTTTAGGTATAATTTTTTATCTTTTGTGAGTGCAGACAACTATCTTTTTTTTTATTTACCTACTCGAATCCAATTTTAAAATTGGGAATTATTAACAAAATTAAGATTATTGTATTGTCTATGCCAAAAAAAAAATGAGTATAATTATTATTATTATTATTGATCAATAAAAATATCTAGCAATAGCAATAAATGCCGGCGGGGAGGGGGGGGAAGATTTCATTTTATGGTAAAAAAATCATTCATTTCGGTTATTTCAAACGAAGAAAAAGAAGAAAACAGGGGGTCTGTTGCATTTCAAATACTAAGCCTCAGTAATAGGATACTCAAACTTTCTTCCCATTTGGAATTGCACAGAAAAGACTATTTATCTCAGAAAGGCCTCCGTAAAATCTTGGGAAAACGCCAAAGGATGCTGTCTTATTTGTCAAAGAAAAATAGAATACGTTATAAAGAATTAATTAATCAGTTAGATATTCGGGAATCAAAAACACGTTAATTTTAATTTGAAGAGGCTTTTTGAATTATTGAATTATTTGATTTATTAGATCTTGACTTTTATTTTAATGAACTTATTTTCGCTTTTCAGTAATTTATGAAAGAATGAATCGAGGAAAAAGAGAACCTTATGAATATACCAGCTACAAGAAAAGACCTCATGATAGTAAATATGGGTCCCCACCACCCATCAATGCATGGTGTTCTTCGCCTCATTGTTACTCTCGATGGTGAAGATGTTATTGACTGTGAACCAATATTAGGCTATTTACACCGAGGAATGGAAAAAATTGCGGAAAACCGAACAATTATACAATATCTGCCTTATGTAACACGTTGGGATTATTTAGCTACTATGTTCACAGAAGCAATAACGGTAAATGGACCGGAGTTGTTGGGAAATATCCAAGTGCCTAAAAGAGCCAGCTATATAAGAGCAATTATGTTGGAGTTGAGTCGTATAGCTTCTCATCTGTTGTGGCTTGGTCCTTTTATGGCAGATATTGGGGCGCAGACTCCTTTCTTCTATATTTTTAGAGAAAGAGAATTAGTATATGATCTATTTGAAGATGCCACCGGTATGAGAATGATGCATAATTATTTTCGTATCGGAGGAGTAGCGGCTGATTTACCTCACGGCTGGATAGATAAATGTTTAGATTTTTGCGATTATTTTTTAATAGGAGTTACTGAATATCAAAAACTTATTACCCGAAATTCTATTTTTTTAGAACGAGTTGAAGGAGTAGGCATTATTGGTAGAGAGGAAGTAATAAATTGGGGTTTATCAGGACCAATGTTACGAGCTTCTGGAATACAATGGGATCTTCGTAAAGTTGATCGTTATGAATGTTACGACGAATTTGATTGGGAAGTACAGTGGCAAAACGAAGGAGATTCATTAGCTCGTTATCTAGTCCGAATTGGTGAAATGACAGAATCCATAAAAATTATTCAACAAGCTCTAGAAGGAATTCCGGGGGGGCCATATGAGAATTTAGAAATCCGATACTTTGATAGAGAAAGGAATCCAGAATGGAATGATTTTGACTATCGATTTATTAGTAAAAAACCTTCTCCTACATTTGAATTGCCGAAACAAGAACTCTATGTGAGAGTTGAAGCCCCAAAGGGAGAATTGGGAATCTTTTTGATAGGAGATCTGAGTGGTTTTCCTTGGAGATGGAAAATTCGTCCGCCGGGTTTTATCAATTTGCAAATTCTTCCTCAGTTAGTTAAAAGAATGAAATTGGCTGATATTATGACAATATTAGGTAGCATAGATATCATTATGGGAGAAGTTGATCGTTAAAATGATAATTGATACACCAGAAGTACAAGATATTAATTCTTTTTCTAGATTCGAATTTTTAAAAGAGACCTATGGAATTATATGGACCCTTATTCCTATTTTTACTCCTGTATTGGGAATCACAATAGGTGTACTAGTAATTGTATGGTTAGAAAGAGAGATATCCGCAGGGATACAGCAACGTATTGGACCTGAATACGCCGGACCTTTGGGAGTTCTTCAAGCTTTAGCAGATGGGTCAAAGCTACTTTTCAAAGAAAATATTTTTCCATCTAGAGGAGAAACTCTTTTATTCAGTATCGGACCGTCCATTGCGGTTATATCCATTTTAGTAAGCTATTCAGTAGTTCCTTTTAGTTCTCACCTTGTTTTAGTGGATCTCAATATCGGTGTTTTTTTATGGATTGCCATTTCAAGTATCGCTCCCATCGGCCTTCTTATGTCAGGATACGGTTCAAATAATAAATATTCTTTTTTAGGTGGTCTACGAGCTGCTGCTCAATCGATTAGTTATGAAATACCATTAACTTTATGTGTATTATCAATATCTCTACGTGCGATTCGTTAAGATATAAAGTGATCTCTATTCCTTCCTTTCTAGGAAAAAAGGCGGAATAATTTGAGTAAATATCTTCATTTTTTATTCATTATTCAGATGGATGAACTAAATCAGATAGTTATATGAGTGAAAGAAAACAGCTTATATAATATATAAATTATATAAATATAAATTCGCAGTAAAAAAAGTGAGTCTCATTTTCTATGTATAAGAGTTAGAGAGTTGAGCGGAAATAAACATAAGCATAAGAAAGCGGTTGCCCCAAGATTGGGTGATTCGTCATCCTGACTTGAAGCGGGTTCAAAAGATCAACCATAGTGAGTTTTCACTATCCTTTGTATGTATTCTCATACATGTATTACCTTAACGGATGATTGAACAAAAACGAGTGGATGGTTAGAAACACCAAGATACACAAAGGATTAGTAATGAAGATTATGTAAAAGAATATTTCTGCATAATATACAAAGAATATTAATTGAGGCTTTATGTTGGTAGAAATGATCAGGCAGTACTCCCGATGATTCCGATCCAGAGTATGCTCCTATTCGTCGATTAAATAAATGACTATTGGAAACGAAATAATCCTTTATTGATTTCTTTTTATTTTGTAAGTCTCCTTTTTCCAGAAACAGAAAGAAGAATAGAAACGAAAAAAATATTTTTTTTATTCTTTCTTTATACTTTTATCCTTTCCTTTCTATATCCATATTTATATAGATATAGATAGAATTCATATCATAACTTCTAAATTAATGTATAATTCTTTTTCATAAGTGAAAAGGACGAGTTATTTCAATTTTTATAAGTTAGAAGGAGTATTTCATTGAAGAAATAAGTTATTACTCAACAAAGAAAAATTGAAATTATTATTGAAATCATTAAATAAAGGATGAGATCAATTCAGAAGTACTTTGATTTTTCTATTTTTCATTATTATATATATATAATAATATAATAATGAATAATGAAAGCAGAACAGACAGAATTAAATTGGTCTAATTCGGGATCGTACAATAAATTTTTACCTTATCCATCGTATAAACATATCAAGATAAAATAATATTGACCTGATCCCTAGATTTATTTATGGTCCTCAAGGAGCCGTATGCGGTGAAAATCTCATGTACGGTTCTGGACTAGCGATGGTAACAGTGATGGTATCACCGACTATGATTATCTAATAGTTCAAGTACAGTTGATATAGTTGAGGCACAATCAAAATATGGTTTTTGGGGATGGAATTTGTGGCGTCAACCTATAGGGTTTATTATTTTTCTAATTTCTTCCCTAGCAGAATGTGAAAGATTACCTTTTGATTTACCAGAAGCAGAAGAAGAATTAGTAGCAGGTTATCAAACCGAATACTCGGGTATCAAATTTGGTTTATTTTACGTTGCTTCCTATCTAAACCTATTAGTTTCTTCATTATTTGTAACAGTTCTTTACTTGGGCGGTTGGAATATCTCTATTCCGTACATATTTGTTTTTGATTTTTTTGAAATAAATAAAACATATGGTGTTTTTGAACCGACAATTAGTATGTTTATTACATTAGCTAAAACTTATTTGTTCTTGTTCATTCCTATCACAACAAGATGGACTTTACCTAGGCTAAGAATGGACCAGCTATTGAATCTTGGATGGAAATTTCTTTTACCTATTTCTCTCGGTAATCTATTATTAACAACTTCTTCCCAACTCTTTTCACTGTAAAAGAAGATGATATCCTATATTCTCAACTTGGATCAAACAAGAGAAATAAACAAACATAAAATTATTCATAATATATTCACAATATGTTCCCTATGATAACCGGGTTCATGAATTATGGTCAACAAACAGTACGAGCTGCAAGGTACATAGGTCAGAGTTTCATGATTACCTTATCCCACGTAAATCGTTTACCCATAACTATTCAATATCCTTATGAAAAGGTAATCGCCACGGAGCGTTTCCGCGGTCGAATCCATTTTGAATTTGATAAATGTATTGCTTGTGAAGTATGTGTTCGTGTCTGCCCTATAGATCTGCCCGTCATTGATTGGAAATTGGAAACTGATATTCGCAAGAAACGATTACTTAATTACAGTATTGATTTCGGAATCTGTATATTTTGTGGTAACTGTGTTGAGTATTGTCCAACAAATTGTTTATCAATGACTGAAGAATATGAACTTTCTACTTATGATCGTCACGAATTGAATTATAATCAAATTGCCCTAGGTCGTTTACCAATGTCAGTAATTGACGATTATACAATTCGAACAATTTTGAATTCTCCTCAAATAAAAAAATAAATAAATCCTTGATGAAAAAAAGATCTTGAATTACTAGGGGTCATTAAATAAATGAGTTTTTTCCTTTTGTTTGGTCTCAATAACTACAAACCTCAACTATTGATTGGTTAGTAAGAAGTATGTCGTAATTTGGATTTGGATTGAAAGGATTGAAAATTCATTATCATTAATTACTATATCTGACATTATTTCGAAATGTATAGTTTCGTATTCGAACTACTCTATTCAGACTTTATTCATATAAAACATGAAATTAGTCCAATAACTGTACCCCACATTAATTCACACCCCTTAGGATTTAATTCAATTAGAAATTTCTTATGAATCATCAACAATTTTTTCTGGTCTGGTCTCAATAAGGTCATGAAAAACATTTCGATTTATTTACCTCTTATTTTACATATAATGGATTTGCCTGGACCAATACATGATTTTCTTTTAGTCTTTCTGGGATTAGGTCTTATCTTAGGAGGTATAGGAGTAGTATTACTTAACAACCCAATTTATTCTGCCTTTTCGTTGGGATTAGTTCTTGTTTCTATATCTTTATTATATATTCTATCAAATTCATATTTTGTAGCCGCCGCACAACTCCTTATTTACGTGGGAGCTATAAATGTTTTAATCATATTTGCTGTGATGTTCATGAATGGTTCAGAATATTACAAAGATTTTAATCTTTGGACCGTTGGGAATGGGTTTACTTTGCTGATTTGTACAAGTATTTTTGGTTTACTAATAACTACTATTACGGATATATCATGGTACGGGATTATTTGGACTACAAGATTAAACCAGATTATAGAACACGATTTGATAAGTAATAGTCAACAAATTGGAATTCATTTATCAACGGATTTTTTTCTTCCATTTGAATTCATCTCGATAATTCTTTTAGCGGCTTTGATAGGTGCAATTACCGTGGCGCGCCAATAATAAATCTATAAAATTGGTAACAGCAATCCAAAATAAACTCCATTCTGTGTTATCACAATTATTTACCTTCAATTAGAATTCAAAATTGTTTATGTTTAAAATATAAAATAAAAATTCTTTTATTCGATCTATTACCAATATATTTCTTTCTTCCGTACTTTTTTTATATTATAGTCAATTGAATCTTTTCTATTATTGTTCATATTATATTGAAATGAATCGAAATTGATAAGGAGTTGGTCAATGATGCTCGAACATGTACTTGTTTTGAGTGCCTACTTATTTTTTATCGGTATCTATGGATTGATCACCAGCCGAAATATGGTTAGAGCTCTTATGTGTCTTGAACTTATACTGAACGCGGTTAATATAAATTTCGTAACATTTTCTGATTTTGTTGATAGTCGCCAATTAAAAGGAAATATTTTCTCCATTTTTGTTATAGCCATTGCAGCCGCTGAAGCAGCCATTGGACCAGCTATTGTTTCGTCAATTTATCGTAACAGAAAATCAACTCGTATCAATCAATCGAATTTGTTGAATAAGTAGTATGAATGATCAGTAGTAATATGAATGATAAGTAGTATTAACCATACAAATTAGAATATTCATAAATTCGAATTTAGTATGTATTATACATAATGTATGATCATGTTTGCGAAAATATAAGAAATCAAAGTATCTTAGTTCTCTCCCATGAGTCGAGCCGGAAGTAGATTGATTATAAAAATTCTGGCAAATATAAATCATTGATTCATCTGGTATCTAAATATATGATTCATTTACATACAAGTTTACTAGATCGAAAATTTATTATTAAAAAAGAAAAAAAAAGATTATAGATCCAATGTCACATTCAGTAAAGATTTATGCTACGTGTATAGGGTGTACTCAATGTGTCCGAGCTTGCCCCACAGATGTATTAGAAATGATACCTTGGGATGGGTGTAAAGCTAAACAAATAGCTTCTGCTCCAAGAACAGAGGACTGTGTGGGTTGTAAAAGATGTGAATCTGCCTGTCCAACGGATTTCTTGAGTGTTCGAGTTTATTTGTGGCATGAAACAACTCGAAGTATGGGTCTAGCTTATTGATACTTTCCAAAAACCTACTTGAATACGACTACAATTTTATTTTTTTTGCCTTTACCGACAAAAACCCGTGCTCAATATATTATATATTGAGCACGGGTTTTTCTGGTCCAAGTGTATCTTGTTTTTACCACGAATTATTTTCCTTGGTTAACGATAATTGTAGTTTTGCCAATATTTGCAGGTTCCCTAATTTTCTTTCTTCCTCATAGAGGAAATAAGGTAATTAGGTGGTATACTCTTTGTATATGTATAATCGAACTCCTTCTAACAACCTATGCATTCGGTTATCATTTCCAATTGGACGATCCATTAATCCAACTGACAGAGGATTATAAATGGATCGATTTTTTGGGTTTTTCCTGGAGATTGGGAATAGATGGAATTTCGATAGGACCTATTTTGCTGACGGGGTTTATCACTACTTTAGCTACTTTAGCGGCTCGGCCAATTACTCGAGAATCCCGAGTATTCCATTTCCTGATGTTAGCAATGTATAGCGGTCAAATAGGACCATTTTCTTCTCAAGACCTTTTACTTTTTTTCATCATGTGGGAATTAGAATTAATTCCAGTTTATCTACTTCTAGCCATGTGGGGAGGAAAGAAACGTTTGTATTCAGCTACAAAATTTATTTTGTATACTGCAGGAAGTTCCGCCTTTTTATTAATGGGAATTCTAGGTATTTGTTTATCTGGTTCTAATGAACCAACATTAAATTTTGAAACATCAGCTAATCAATCGTATCCTGTAGCACTCGAAATGCTATTCTATATTGGATTTTTTATTGCTTTTGCTGTCAAATCGCCGATTATACCCTTACATACCTGGTTACCAGACACTCATGGAGAGGCACATTACAGTACTTGTATGCTTCTAGCTGGAATTTTATTAAAAATGGGAGCGTATGGATTGATTCGGATCAATATGGAATTATTACCTCACGCACATTCTATATTTTCTCCTTGGTTGATGATAGTCGGCACAATTCAAATAATCTATGCAGCTTCAACATCTCCTGGTCAACGTAATTTAAAAAAAAGAATAGCTTATTCCTCTGTATCTCATATGGGTTTCATAATTATAGGACTTGGTTCTATAAACGATACAGGACTTAATGGAGCCATTTTACAAATAATCTCTCATGGATTTATTGGCGCGGCGCTTTTTTTCTTGGCAGGAACGAGTTATGATAGAATACGTCTTGCTTATCTCGATGAAATGGGTGGAATGGCTATCACAATTCCAAAAATATTTACGACTTTCAGTATCTTATCAATGGCTTCTCTTGCATTACCGGGCATGAGCGGTTTTGTTGCAGAATTAATAGTATTTTTTGGAATACTTACTAGCCAAAAATATCTTTTAATGACAAAAATACTAATTACTTTTGTAATGGCAATTGGAATGATATTAACTCCTATTTATTCATTATCTATGTTACGACAGATGTTCTATGGATACAAGCTTTTTACTGCGACAAACTCTTATTTTGTCGATTCTGGGTCGCGAGAATTTTTTGTTTCGATCTCTATTCTTTTACCCGTAATAGCTATTGGTATTTATCCAGATTTCGTTTTCTCATTATCAGTTGACAAAGTCGAAGCTCTTCTATCTAATTCTTTTTATCCATCATTTTTGTGAGTAAACCAAAAAAGCAAACATAAATCAATCATATGATTTTAAAAAGTGTTTGTTCGACACTTAAAAATAAGTCCTTTTTCTTCTCCTAAGTTTGAGTAAAATAAATTGGAAGTTTATTATAACCAGGTATGTAATCCAGGGAGAACCCTTTGAATCAAATCAAAGGGTTCTCCCTGGATTACACGAAGTTTTATTTTATACACTTATGCTGTCTTATGTTTATTTTCTATTTATCAAGTCCTTTCTTTATCTTTAATTCAATTAGATGTTAATGTAAATGAACCATAACTATGCAACCCTATTCCTAATAAATTAACCCCAAAATAGCATATCCAAATTATAAAAAAGCCCATCGAGGCTACAATTGCGGAATTTACACTTTCAATATTTTTATTTGTTCGAGTATGTAAATAAATCGAAAATAGGGTCCACGTAATAAATGCCCAAGTTTCCTTCGGATCCCAATTCCAATATGATCCCCATGCTTCATTAGCCCATACTGCTCCCGAAAGAATACCTATGGTTAAAAAGATAAACCCTAGACTAATAATACGATAACTCCAAAGATCCAATTGTTGAATCAATTGAAACCTGTAATAATTCCTAGAAGAAAGAAAAAAAGTGTTTGGTAAAAGATTATTTTTTTCTCTCACGTATTGAATCTCGCCCAGGGAAAACGACTCATTTACGAGATTATTGATTTTACTAAAAATCCTTAGGAATTTTCGAAATGTAATGACTAGAAGAGCTAGTGATAATAATGATCCGCATAAAAGAGCTGCATAGCCCAATACCATCATACTTACGTGCATCATTAACCAATGGGATTGGAGAGCTGGTACTAATATTTCGGATTGATGCATTTCAGTTAAAAGGCCCGAAGTAGCAAAACCTTGGGTAAAAATAGCACTTGGCGTGGTTATTGCGTTTAAATTTAAATAGTTTTTATACTTTTTAAAATACGGAAACATATGAATAATGGAGAAACTCCATGAAAGAAAGATTAATGATTCATATAAATTACTTAATGGTAAATATCCTAAATAAATCCAACGAGTAATTAATAATCCTGTTATACAGAAAAAAGTAGTCATCATCCCCTTTTCTGACGAATCATATAGTCCTACGATTTCATCAACTAATAAGGTTATCAAATGAATTGTAATTACAATTGAAATGACCGAAAAGGATATATGAGTTAATATATGCTCTAAAGTTGAAAATATCATAAACAATTTAAAATTAAAATAAAGGAAAGTTCCTCAATTCCCAATTTTTAGGATAGGAATTAAAATTGGGAATTGAATTCCATATAGGATTTATTCTTTTAGAATATGTCATGCCGCCACTCGGACTCGAACCGAGATGCTCTAGCACTGCTTCCTAAGAGCAGCGTGTCTACCGATTTCACCATAGCGGCTTGTTCTAAATTATAATAACCTATTTTTATTCAATCGTCGAGATTGAAGTAGTCAATTCAATATATATTATATATATTTAGGAAAGAATTTAGGAAAGATTAAAATAAAAATTGTTGAATAAAAACTTTTTTTAAAATTAGAATTTTAACGTAACGATTTTAATAATAATCCGTATTTTTATTAGTCTATTTTTTAGTTATAGTGTTAGAATGTTCGTTTTATTTAACTTAACTACTGGGATTTTAAAATACTTTATTTTTTTATGCTCGAATAAAATCTAACTGGTGTAACTGGATAGTTATAACCTCACCTCAATCTATGGATTGAACTCAAAACGTTCTTTATGACTTGCATTTTCTTTTGACTTAGTTTTTTAATAATTCATTTCTTACTGATTTATTTTATGAATCTTAAAAAATGCATTTTTTCGATGACATAAAAATAGGATTTTTATGTATCACGATTTTGTTAATATATGCAGGGGATTGTAACTCTTTGCATAGCTTTGTATTAAAAGTCAGTGTTGGTTTTAATTGTGTAAAGAATTTGTCTTAAGATTTAGCAAACAAGATATTGGTAGGTTTTGGGCCAGGCTAGGTATATTATGTAATAAAAAAGTTCAACTTCTATCATAAGTATATCGTATTTCATATCATAATTGTCGCGTACTTAAAAAAAAATCATTTTTATTTTATAAATCAATTTATTTTATTTTATTTTATAAATCAATTTATTTTATTTTATTTTATAAATCAATTTATGTATATTACTTAAGTATATATTTCTATATTAATTATAGAAATATATATTTGTTGATTGATCTTTCAGTGGAAACATAGGGTCTGAAATTGGTGTATTTTTTATATAATCGTATTTTTAGTATAATCACTTAAAAAGGGGTTTTTCTTAATTGAATTTGCTTAAATTAAAAATTAGGAATATATAGTAATAATAATTTATAGAAAAAATGGTTTAGAGAATTTTAAAACACATTTTAAACTTAATTAATTAATTTTGACTACAAATTATATATTCTTCTATAATTAGTTTAATTAAGTATAAATTAAGTATATTAGATATACAAAATACTATAGTTATTTTTTTATGGTATAAAATAATAAAAGAGTAATAAAAGAGAAAAATCTTTTATTCTTGAATCGATGGGGATTCTTATTTTCCCCACCCTAAAAACAATAAAGCATACTCAAAAGAAACGTTAATCCTGTGCTTGCGTTTATTCTTTTTTCAAACAAAAGAGTATAGTATTATAATTTATATTTAAATTTATATAATTTAAATTTAGTAGACACAAGAATCCTTTTTTATTATAAAAGCGAAACCACTTCAATTTACTATTGCTATTGATTCGGTCAAAACAAAACATTAGAGAATATCCATTTTTTCTTTTATTTATATTTAGATATTTTTTATTATATATATTTATATATATTAATAGAATACATAAATTTATAATATATAATTTATAATAGAATTATAAAATATAATTATTAAGTTAATATAATTTATAGTTTTTATAATCTTTTGAGTATTATTTAAAATTAAGATTTTATTTTATATAAATTAAGTATTTGTATTTTATTTTAAAGTCTAAAATCTTAATTTTCATTCTAAAATTCTAAAATGTAGTACTATATTACTTAAGAATTTACTTAAGAATATAATACAAATTTTTATAAATTTTTTTTTTTAACTTATAAAAATTTCCAATTATAAACAAATAAGACTGACTGCTTTTCGAGTCAGAACAACTCAGATTATTCCAATCTTTGATTATTTATTTGTTGCATAAAAAAAACTTTTTGAATTCTTTGTAGAAAGAGATTTACCTAACGAAAAAGCTTTCAATGCTGCCCAATATCCTTTCTTTTTCCAAATATTTTTACGAATCCGCTTTTTTGAGATAGAAGTACGTTTTTTCGGAACTGCCATTAAAAATTATAATAAGTTTTTAATCCCTATAGTTGGATGTCAAAGACATCTATTGTTCAAAACCAATTGTTTTTTTTCTTATTAATTATTTAGCTATCTATTTATTTTCTAGATTGTACTCCCTTCATAAAAATATGAATATAGAAAAATCGCGTAACTAAATAAATAAAAAAAGTACGGGGAACAAAAAAAATAATAAAATAAAAAAGATTTTTCTTTTTTCTATTCCCGACAATATCGAATAATTCATATTTAGTTTATTGGTCCTCTTATATCCTCATTCAAACCCATATCTATAAAATCTATAAAATTGAAATTTGCTATGCCATATAAATCTAATAGATTAACGTTGATATGATAATCAAATAAAAACAAAAAAATACAAACAAAAAGATTATACCTTTCTTTATATCTCTATTTTATATCTCTGTCTAGTTTCTTTTTGTCGTCCTACATTGATTTATAGGTAATAAAAAGGGCAAAAATACATAATAAAAAAGATCCAAAGTTTTACTAAACCAACCCCTTGTATTAAATTAATATAAAAAAATAAAAAAAAAAAAAATATTAAATCTAAGTAAAAAAATTACTATTTTTTTTTTTCTATGAATTATTAATTTAATTGGTCAAGCTCCCAAAAAGAGCAAGAGTATATATAATTTTAATTTTAAAATGTGCAAGAGACTAGTACTTAATCTGTTATCTCTTAAAAACTAAAAACGCCAAGATAAATAATTTTCTAAAAGATATCTTAGTAATTCCTCCTTTTAATTTTATGTTAAAGTTAAATTTTGGATGTCAGAGTTTGGAGATCAGAGCCTTTTCTAAAAAAATAAAGGTCTAATATTAAAATTATATTACAATAAAAGACAATCAATTAGTTCCAAAATAAATTTTCAGAATAACCCCAAAAGAAATAACTTTATTGGGGATAAGTTAGGTTTTTTTTCTGATTCAGATCAAATACTGGTTTTGGTATAATTATTTATCTTTGCTTTATCAATATATAAATTAGTGTAATACGAAATAATAATGAAAATGGAAATCTCCATTTTCATTTTTTGGATATTCATCAAATTTGACTTAATAATAATATAATAATTGAATATTAATATTTAATATCAATATTATTATATAGTACTTTTTTTTTCATCGTTTTCAATAGTAATTTGTTCATATCATTTGACAAATTTTAACTTCTTTATTTGAAATATTTAAAATAAAATAGTTGAAAAAGATTCAGAATAATTATAAAATTCTAGATTTTATTTTGTCTATTTTAAGTTTTTATTTTATTAACTGACCCCTTATCATTTCAAAAGAAATAAGAACCGGTAAATCAGAAACAATTAATTAAGATAAAAATAAAAAGACTTTTTTTAATTTATTTTTATGGAATATATATATCAATATTCATGGATTATAGCTTTAATCTCACTTCCAGTTCCGATATTAATAGGAGTAGGACTTTTACTTTTTCCAACGGCAACAAAAGATCTTCGCCGTATGTGGGTTTTTCCAAGTGTTTTATTGTTAAGTATAGTTATGCTTTTTTCAACTTATCTAGTTATTCAACAAATAAATAAACCTTCTATCTATCTATCTATATGGTCTTGGACTATAAATAATGACTTTTCTTTAGAATTTGGCTATTTGGTTGACCCACTTACTTCTATTATGTTAATATTAATTACTACTGTTGGAGTTTTGGTTCTTATTTATAGTGACAATTATATGTCTTATGATCAGGGATATTTGCGATTTTTTGCTTATATTAGTTTATTCATTACTTCAATGGTAGGATTAGTTACTAGTTCTAATCTAATACAAATTTATTTTTTTTGGGAATTAGTTGGAATGTGTTCTTATCTATTAATAGGTTTTTGGTTCACACGACCTACTGCAGCAAATGCTTGTCAAAAAGCTTTTGTAACTAATCGTGTCGGAGATTTTGGTTTATTATTAGGAATTTTAGGTTTTTATTGGATAACGGGCAGTTTGGAATTTCGGGGTTTGTTTGAAATATTCAATAACTTGGTTTCTAATAATGAGGTTAATCATTTATTTGCTACTTTGTGTGCTTTTCTATTATTTGCTGGTGCAATTGCTAAATCTGCCCAATTTCCCCTTCATGTATGGTTACCCGATGCTATGGAAGGGCCTACCCCTATTTCAGCTCTTATACATGCTGCTACTATGGTAGCGGCTGGAATTTTTCTTGGAGCTCGGCTTCTTCCGCTTTTCATAGTTATACCTTATATAATGAATCTAATAGCTTTGATAGGTATAATAACATTATTTTTAGGGACCACTTTAGCTCTTGCTCAAAAGGATATTAAGAGGGGTTTAGCTTATTCTACAATGTCTCAATTGGGTTATATGATGTTGGCTCTAGGTATGGGTTCTTATCGGGCTGCTTTGTTTCATTTGATTACTCATGCTTATTCCAAAGCATTGTTGTTTTTAGGATCTGGATCTATTATTCATTCAATGGAAACTATTGTTGGATATTCTCCAGATAAAAGTCAGAATATGATTCTTATGGGGGGTTTAAAAAAACATGTACCAATTACAAAAACATCTTTTTTATTAGGTACACTTTCTCTTTGTGGTATTCCACCTCTTGGATGTTTTTGGTCCAAAGATGAAATTCTTAATGATAGTTGGTTGTATTCACCAATTTTTGCAATAATAGCTTTTTCCACAGCGGGATTAACTGCGTTTTATATGTTTCGGATCTATTTACTTACTTTTGAGGGACATTTAAATGTTTATTTTCAAACTTACAGTGATAAAAAACGAAGTTCTGTTTATTCAATATCTTTATGGGGGAGAGAAGAGCAAAAGTGGATTAAAACAAAATTTCACTTATTACCTTTATTAACCATGAATAATAACAAAAGGACTTCTTTTTTTTTTTTTAAAAAGAAATATCCAATTAATAGAAATGTAAGAAATATGAGGGGACCTATTATTACTATTCCTAATTTCGGTACTAAGAACATTTTCTCTTATCCTAATGAGTCGGCCAATACTATGCTATTTGTTATGCTTGTATTAGGTCTATTTACATTCTTCATTGGAATTATAGGAATTCCTTTCTTCAATCAATTCAATCAAGAAGGAATGCAGT